TGGTTTTGTTGCCGAATTAATAGTATTTTTTGGACTAATTACCAGTCAAAAATACCTTTTAATGCCAAAAATCCTAATTACTTTTGTAATGGGAATTGGAATGATATTAACTCCTATTTATTCATTATCTATGTCACGCCAGATGTTCTATGGATACAAGATATTTAATGCTCCAAACTCTTATTTTTTTGATTCTGGACCGCGAGAGTTATTTCTTTCAATCTCTATCTTTTTACCCATACTAGGTATTGGTATGTACCCCGATTTTGTTCTTTCACTATCAGTTGACAAGGTCGAAGTTATTCTATCTAATTCTTTTTATAGATAGTTTTGATGAATAAAAAAAAAATCCTAGGATTTTTTTTTAATCGTTCGTTGTACAATGAAAAAAAGAAGGCTTTTTCTTCTTCTCTTAAGTTAAGTAAAAAAATGAATTTGAATCGGCGCGAACCCTGTGAATCAAATATTGTAGTGATTCACAGGGTTCTCATCAGTTCACATAAAGTTTTTTTATCTCATATGCACTGTACACTTTTCTATTCGTAAGAGTCTTTTTTGAATCCTTTTGAATTCAATTAGATGTTAATGTAAATGAACCATAACTATGTAGTCCTATTCCTAATAGATTGACCCCAAAATAGCATATCCAAATTATAAGAAAGCCAATAGACGCCACAATTGCGGAATTTATACCCTTCCATTTTATATTGGTTCGAATATGTAAATAAATCGCGAATACGATCCAAGTAATAAATGCCCAAGTTTCCTTTGGGTCCCAACTCCAATATGATCCCCATGCTTCGTTAGCCCATACTGCTCCAGAAAGTATCCCTATGGTTAAAAAGATAAATCCTAGACTAATAACCCGATAACTCCAATAATCCAATTGTTGAATAAATTGCGACCTGTAATAATTCTTCGGAGAAAAAAAAGAAGTATTTTGTAAAACATTGCTTCTTTCATTCATGTATTCGATTTCACCAAAGAAAAATGACCCATTTAAATTTAATAAATGATTACTTGTAAAAAAAAACTTTCTGTTTTTTCTAACTGCAATGACTAGAAGTGCTACTGATAATAATGATCCACATAAAAGGGCTGCATAGCCCAATATCATCATACTTACGTGCATTATTAACCACTCGGATTGAAGAGCGGGTACTAATATTTCAGATTCGTGTATTTCAGTTAAAAGACCTGAAGTAGCAAAGCCTTGGGTAAAAATAGCACTTGGGCCAATTATTGCGCTTAAAAAATTTTTTTTTTTTTTGAAATACGGAACTATATGAATAAGGGAGAAACTCCATGAAAGGAAGATTAATGATTCATATAAATTACTTAGTGGAAAATGTCCCGAATAAATCCAACGAGTAACTAATAATCCTGTTATACAGAAAAAAGTCATTATCATGCCCTTTTCTGATGAATCGTAGAGTTTTATGATTTCATCGACTAAAAAGGTTATCAAATGAATTGTAATTACAATTGAAACGATCGAAAAAGAAATATGAGTTAATATATGCTCTAAGGTTGAAAATATCATAAAAATCTTAAAAAGTAGGAGTTCTTTAATTACAAGAAATCAGGAATTGAATTCATTATAGGATCTATTTAGTTTTTTTAGAAGATGGCATGCCGCCACTCGGACTCGAACCGAGATGCTCTAGCACTGCTTCCTAAGAGCAGCGTGTCTACCAATTTCACCATAGCGGCTTGTCTTGAACTCATAATAGCCTATGAATAAGCAATCGTCTAGATTTAAGAATGCAATTGGTTGCAATATTTTTTAGGAAAGATTCAAATGGATGAATCAAAATTAGTTCAAATAGGTATTTAAAGGTTCATTATTTTAGTTTAGGGCCTTAGTTTTCTTAAGATTTTCGTGTATTTTAGACTCTCCTCAACTTGAACTCTTTAAAACTAGATAGTTTTATTATCAATTAATAGGATAGAACTCAAAAAAATCCATTTTCTTAATGAATCCAAAAGAAAAAAACCTATTTTGTATCACTCAAAATTGATACATTATTTATCCAGACTCTCTTCACTAAGTGTTTTTGATTTTCTTCATTGGGTTGATCGCGAGAGATATATGGGGGTGTATATAGGAATTCAGAGAAAATCAAAAAGTCAGAAAGTTAGACAAAAGGGTTTAAAATCTTGAATCAATTAGTTTCAATGATTTTAGTAACTAAAGATTCAAGATTTTCTATTTGCTCTTCTATAGATAGAGAGAAAAAGTGGATATAGAGAAAAAAAAAGTTGTATTATTGTAACAAATAGGGAGATGCGGAAAATAAGACTCCCCGCCCTGGAAATGACAAAATATACTAAAAAGAAAATTGAGTATCTTTTGTTTATTCTTTTGTCAACAAAAAGAAAGTCTTTTTTATTTTTTTGAATTGAGTAAGGTAAACAGAAGAATTCTTATTCTACATATTCTAAGAGCGGAGCGAATTCCATTTCATATTGATTAACTCAATAGGTAATGGAATTCATT